GATATGCTTCCTACTGATTACCAAAAACTTGAACATAAAATGGATATATTTAATGGAGAATCATTATCGACAGACATTGGTCCTTTCTTGACCTCTATCAGTGAATTAGCTAGGAAATCAACAACTGGTTTTAATCTTAATTTTAAAAAGCTTGTTTTAATATCCGAACAAAGAAGATTTGATTCAGAAAAAAAAAAAAAATGTTTGAAATTTCTATTCGATGTAATTACAACTGATCCAAATAATCAAACAATTCAAAAAAAATCTATTGGAATAGAAGAAATCGGTAAAAAGATTCCTCGACGATCATACAAATTGATCGATTCTTTTGAAGAGCGGGAGGAGGAAAATGAGGAAGAATCAACAGAAAATCATGGGATTCGTTCAAGAAAAGCCAAACGTGTGGTAATTTATACTGATAAGGCGGATCCGGATGAGAATACCAATACTCATACTAGTACCAGTACTAATAGTGATCAAGCAGAAGAGTTGGCTTTGATACGTTACTCGCAACAATCAGATTTTCGTCGGGATATAGTAAAAGGATCCATGCGCGCTCAAAGACGTAAAATAGTTACTTTGGAAATGTTTCAAGCGAATGTGCATTCCCTGCTTTTTTTGGACAGAATAGACAAAACTTTTTTTTTTTCTTTTGATATCTCCCGAACAATGAATCTAATTTTTAGAAATTGGATAGATACAGGATCGAAATTAAAAACTTCGGATTCTGAGGAGGAAGAGGCAAAAGAAAAGGCAAAAAAAATTGCAGATAAAAAAAACGAGAATGAAAGGATAGCAATAGCAGAAACTTGGGATACTATTATATTTGCTCAAGCAATAAGAGGTACTATGTTAGTAACCCAATCGATTCTTAGAAAATACATCATATTGCCTTCATTGATAATAGCTAAAAACCTCGGCCGTATGCTCTTATTTCAATTCCCCGAGTGGTACGAGGATTTGAAGGAGTGGAATAGAGAAATGCATGTTAAATGCACCTATAATGGTGTTCAATTATCAGAAACAGAATTTCCGAAAAACTGGTTAACGGATGGTATTCAGATAAAAATCCTATTTCCTTTCTGTCTGAAACCCTGGCGCAAATCCAAACTACGATCCCATCATAGAGATCCAATCCAAAAGAAAGGGAAAACGGAAAATTTTTGTTTTTTAACAATCTGGGGAAGGGAAACCGAACTACCTTTTGGTTCTGCCCGACAACAACCTTCCTTTTTTGAACCTATTTATAATGAATTCGAAAAAAAAAAGAGAAAAGTGAAAAAAAAATGTTTTCTAGTTCTAAGAGTTTTCAAAAAAAAAACAAAACAGTTTATAAAGGTCTCAAAAGAAAAAACAAGATGGATTATCAAAACGGTTCTATTTTTAAAAAGAATAATAAAAGAGTTTGTAAACGTAAATACAATTTTCTTGTTTGTATTGAAGAAAGTATATGAACCGAATGAAAATGGAAAAGATTCCATAATCAGAAGCAGTAATAAAATTGTTCCTGAATCGACCATTCGAATTAGATTCATGGATTGGGCAAATTATTCACTGACAGAAAAAAAAAGGAAAGATCTGTCCGATAGAACAACCCTAATCAGAAATCAAATAGAAAGGGGTGCAAAAGAAAAAAGAAAAATATTTCTAACTCCGGATATAAATATTAGTCCTAACGATACAAGTTGTGGTGATAAAAGATCGGAATCGCAGAAACCTATTTGGCAGATATCAAAAAGAAGAAGTAACAGATTCATATTCATACGCAAATGGCACTATTTTTTGACATTTTTCAACGAAAGAATATACATACATATCTTTCTATGTACTGTTAATATTTCTAGAGTCAATGTACAACTTTTCCTTGAATCAACAAAAAAGATTATCGATAAATACATTCACAATGATGAAAAAAATAAAGAAGGGATTGATGAAACAAATCAAAAAAAAATTCACTTTATTTCGACTATAAAAAAGTCTCTTTCTAATATTAGTAATAATAAATCAAAGATTTCTGGTGACCTATATTCCTTTTCACAAGCATCTGTATTTTACAAATTATCACAAATCCAAGCTATTAAGAAGTATCATTTGAGATCTCTACTTCAATATCGCGAAGCATATCTTATTCTTAAGGAAAGAATCAGGAATTTTTTTGGAACACGAAGAATATTTGATTCCAAATCAAGGCATAAAAAACTTCCGAATTCTGGAATGAATGAATGGAAAAACTGGTTAAGGGGTCATTATCAATACAATTTATCTCAGGCTAGGTGGTCTAAATTAGTACCGCAAAAATGGCGAACTAGGGTCAATCGGCGTCGTACGATTAAAAATAAAGACTCAAAAAAGAATTCATATGAAAAAGCCCAATTCATTCATTACGAGAAAAAAAATGATTATGAAGTGAATTCATTGACGAGCAAAAAAGCAAAATTAAAAAAAAACTACAGATATGATCTTTTTTCATATAAATATATTAATTATGGGGATAGGAAAGACTCATATATTTATCCATCCTCATTACAAGTAAACGAGGACCGAGAGATTCCATATAATTACAACACACCTAAAATTGAACCATTTTATGTACTGGGGGATATATCTATTAGTGATTATCTAGGAGAAGAGTATATTATTGGTACGGGTAAAAGTACGGATAGAAAATATTTGGAGTGGAAAATTTTCGATTTATTTCTTAGAAAGAATATCGATATTGAGTCCTGGACCGATACGGATACCGGGACCAACATTAATAAAATGACTAAGACCGAGACTGATTATTATCAAATGATTGATAAGAAAGATCTTTTCTATCTCACGATTCATCAAGAAATCAACCCCCCCAATCAAAAAAAAAAGTTTTTTTTGATGGGAATGAATAAAGAAATGCTATATCGTCCTATATTAAATCCGAAATCTTGGTTCTTCTCAGAATTTGTGCCACTTTATGATGCATATAAGATCAAACCGTGGATTATACCAATCAAATTACTTCTTTTCATTTTTAATGGAAATGAAAACATTAGTGAAAACAAAAACATTAATGGAAATCAAAAAAAGGATCTTCGTATATCATCTAATCAAAAAGAATATCTTGAATTAAAGAATCGAAATCAAGAAGAAAAAGAACAGCTCGGCCACGGAAATATTGGCTCAGACGCACGAAAACGACAAAAAGATTTTGAAAAGGATTACACGGAATCAGACATTCAAAAACGTGAAAAGAAAGGACAACCCGAGAGTAACAAGAAAGCAAAACTAGAGTTATTCCTGAAAAAATATTTGCTTTTTCAATTGAGATGGGATGATCCTTTGAATCACAGAATTTTCAATAATGTTAAGGTATATTGTTTCCTGCTTAGACTCAAAAATGCAAAGGAAATTGCTATATCCTCTATTCAAGGAGGAGAAATGCACCTGGATGTAATGTTAATTCAGACGAATCTAACTCTTCCAGAATTGATAAAAAAGGGAATATTGATTCTCGAACCAGTACGTCTGTCTATAAAATGGGATAGACAATTTATTATGTATCAAACCATAGGTATCTCATTGGTCCATAATAATAAATGCCAAACTAATGGAAGATATCGAGAAAAAAGATATGTTGATGAGAATTATTTCAATGGATCCATTGTACAACATAAAAAGATGCTTGTGAATAGAGACGAAAATCATTATGATTTGCTTGTTCCTGAAAATATTCTATCCCCTAGGCGTCGTAGAGAATTGAGAATTCTAATTTGTTTCAATTCCGGAAATAGGAATGTTATGGATAGAAATCCGGTATTTTTCAATGACAACAATGTAAGGAACTGGGGGCAATTTTTGGATGAGGACAAGCATATTGATACAGATATAAATAAATTCATTCAATTCAAATTGTTTCTTTGGCCCAATTATCGATTAGAGGATTTAGCTTGTATGAATCGCTACTGGTTTGATACCAATAATGGCAGCCGTTTCAGTATGTCAAGGATACATATGTATCCACGATTCGGAATTAGTTGATGGTTGGTACATTTCCTATATATCAGGTGTCGGATCCGGTATATGAATGTACACACACGCTGTGTTACATTCTAATACATGATACCGATTCAATAACGTCTCAATTGGATTGAATCTAGAAATGATTCGGCAGAATCTTCTTAGGTCAAAATCATTTTCTTTTGTGGGTACAGAAATTGCCCTTCTATCGAATCAAATTAAAAATTGTACTTACAATTCATTTGAATTTAATTTTGATTTGATTTGATAGAATAAAGTAATATATGAATAAATCCAGATTATTGGGTGTATCAGATCAAAATAACTGGCATTCTTATTATTCCTGATTGGTAAAATCCATATCTGTGGAAAAAAAAAAAAAGAGAGAAATTTTATTTTTATGGTTATGGTCAAAAATTCATTCATCTCAGTTATTCCGAAAGAAGAAAAAAACAAAGGATCTGTTGAATTTCAAGTAATCAGTTTCACCAATAAGATACAGAGACTTACTTCACATTTTGAATTGCACAGAAAAGATTATTTATCTCAGATAGGTTTGCGGAAAATTCTGGGAAAACGTCAACGGCTCCTGGCTTATTTGTCAAAGAAAAATAGAGTGCGTTATAAAAAATTAATTGATCAATTAGATATTCGGGAACCAAAAACTCGTTAATTTGAAGATTGTTTGAATTCTTTGGTTTATTAGATCTTGAATTTTGATGAACCTCATTTATTTCGTTTTCGGCAATTCATAGAATAATGGATCGGAGAAGAAAACATATGAATGTACCGGCTACAAGAAAAGACCTCATGATAGTTAATATGGGTCCTCACCACCCATCAATGCATGGTGTTCTTCGACTTATCGTTACTCTAGATGGTGAAGATGTTATTGACTGCGAACCCGTATTGGGTTATTTACACAGAGGGATGGAAAAAATTGCGGAAAACCGAACAATTATACAATATCTTCCTTATGTAACACGTTGGGATTATTTAGCTACTATGTTCACAGAGGCAATAACGGTAAATGCACCAGAACAATTAGGAAATATTCAAGTACCCAAAAGAGCCAGCTATATCAGAGTAATTATGCTGGAGCTGAGTCGTATAGCTTCTCATTTATTATGGCTTGGACCTTTTATGGCAGATATCGGTTCACAGACTCCCTTCTTCTATATTTTCAGAGAAAGGGAATTGCTATATGACCTATTCGAAGCTGCCACAGGTATGCGAATGATGCATAATTATTTCCGTATCGGGGGAGTCGCTGCTGATCTACCTCATGGCTGGATAGATAAATGTTTGGATTTCTGCGATTATTCTTTAACAGGAATTGTTGAATATCAAAAGCTTATTACGCAAAATCCCATTTTTTTGGAACGAGTTGAAGGGGTGGGCATTATTGGTGGGGAGGAAGCAATAAATTGGGGTTTATCGGGACCAATGCTACGAGCTTCCGGAATCCAATGGGATCTTCGTAAAGTTGATCATTATGAGTGTTACGATGAATTCGATTGGGAAGTCCAGTGGCAAAAAGAAGGAGACTCATTAGCTCGTTATTTAGTACGAATCAATGAAATGACGGAATCCATAAAAATTATTCAACAGGCTCTAGAAGGAATTCCGGGGGGGCCCTATGAGAACTTAGAAGTTCGACGCTTTGATAGAGCAAGTGATTCCGAATGGAATGGTTTTGAATATCGATTCATTAGTAAAAAGCCTTCTCCCACTTTTGAATTGTCGAAACAAGAACTTTATGTGAGAGTAGAAGCCCCAAAGGGAGAATTGGGAATTTTTCTGATAGGGGATAATAGTGTTTTTCCCTGGAGATGGAAAATTCGTCCACCTGGTTTCATCAATTTGCAAATTCTTCCTCAGCTAGTTAAAAGAATGAAATTGGCTGATATCATGACGATACTAGGTAGTATAGATATCATTATGGGAGAAGTTGATCGTTGAAATGATAATTGATACGACAGAAGTACAAGCTATCAGTTCTTTTTCCAGATCGGAATCCTTAAAAGAGGTCATAGACCTCTTATGGCTGCTTGTCCCTATTTTTACTCCTGTATCGGGAATCACAATAGGCGTACTCGTGATTGTGTGGTTAGAAAGAGAAATATCTGCAGGGATACAACAACGTATCGGGCCTGAATATGCCGGCCCCTTGGGAATTCTTCAAGCTCTAGCAGATGGGACCAAACTACTTTTGAAAGAGGATCTTCTCCCATCTAGAGGAGATGTTCGTTTATTCAGTATGGGGCCATCTATAGCGGTCATATCAATTCTACTAAGCTATTTAGTAATTCCTTTTGGCTATCGCCTTGTTCTAGCCGATCTCAGTATAGGCGTTTTTTTATGGATCGCTATTTCCAGTATTGCTCCTATTGGACTTCTTATGTCAGGATATGGATCAAATAATAAATATTCCTTTTCAGGTGGTCTACGAGCTGCTGCTCAATCTATTAGTTATGAAATACCATTAACTCCGTGTGTGTTATCAATATCTCTACGTGTGATTCGTTGGAACATGAACCTTTACCCCTTTCCTGGAAATAAAGGAAAGGGGTTGGATGTGTTGAATAGATACCTTTCTCTTTTTATTCATCATTCGGGTCGATGAGTTAAACCAGATAGTTATATGAGTGAAACAAAACAGCTTATGAATTTGCAGTAAGAAGATTGATTCTCATTCCCTATGTACGAGAGTAAAGTGGAAGTAAACATAAGCGGTCGAAACTGTTTACCCCAAGATTGGTTGATTAGTCATCATGACTTGAAGCGGGTGCAAAAGATCAACTGTATGGAGTTTCTACTATTGTATTGTATGTTGTTGTATGTTGGGTATGTTGTATGTATTACCATATCGGGGATCAATCAAAAATGAGTGGACGGTTAGGAACACAAAGGTACACAAAGGATTAGTGATGAAGATAATGTAAGGTATCCAAAAGGATATTTCTGCATAAAATAAAAGGAATCATAATGAGGGCTTTAAGTTCGTAGAAATGATCAAGCAGTACTTCCTCACGATTCCGATCCAGAGTATGCTTCTATCCACTGATTAAATAAATGACTGTCGAGAACGAAGTAATCCTTTGATTTGATTTTTTAGAAACCCCCCTTCTGAGTGAGAAAGAAGAACAGGAACGAAAGAAATGGAATGCAATAGGAAAACTGAATAATAAGAAATCTTTCTTTATTCTTTCTTTCCTCAATCCTATCCATATTCATACGGATAGAATTCTTATAATGATTTATCAACTATAACTTATGAATTAGTGTCTAATTATTTTTCGTACGAAAAGTATGGGTCGAAATATCTATTGAAACAACGAGTATTTTATTGAAGGATTAAGTTATTACTGAACTAAAAGAATTCTAAGTCTAATTAGAAAATAAAGGATGAGATCAATTCGGAAGCGCTTTTTTTTATTATGGCGGACGGAATTCCATTGGTCTAATTCGGGACTCTTCGATACATCTTTACTCTAATCTACACTACAAACATGCCGAGGTAATAATGAACCAGTCCTTAGATTTATTTGTGGCCATCGAGGAGCCGTATGAAGCTGAGGTCTCATGTGCGGTTCTGGAATAGCGATGGGAATAGTGATGTTATCATCGACTATGATTATCTAACAGTTCAAGTACAGTTGATATAGTTGAGGCACAGTCAAAATATGGGTTTTGGGGGTGGAATCTGTGGCGTCAACCTATAGGGTTTATAGTTTTTCTAATTTCTTCCCTAGCGGAATGTGAAAGATTACCTTTTGATTTACCAGAAGCAGAGGAGGAATTAGTAGCAGGTTATCAAACCGAATATTCAGGTATTAAATCTGGTTTATTTTACGTTGCTTCTTACCTAAATCTACTAGTTTCTTCATTATTTGTAACAGTTCTTTACTTGGGCGGGTGGAATTTCTCTATTCCGTACATATTCATTTCTGAACCTTTTGGAATAAATAAAACAGGTGGAGTCTTTGGAATGACAATTGGTATCCTTATTACATTAGCTAAAGCTTATTTGTTCCTGTTCATTCCTATCACAACAAGATGGACTTTACCTAGGATGAGAATGGACCAGCTATTAAACCTTGGGTGGAAATTTCTTTTACCTATTTCTCTAGGTAATTTATTATTAACAACTTCTTCCCAACTCGTTTCGCTATAACAAAATATGATATTCTAGATTCATAACCTATCTAGAGCAAGAGAAAGAAACATCAAACTATTCATGGATATCCACGATATGTTCCCTATGGTGACTGGGTTCATGAATTATGGTCAACAGACAATACGAGCTGCAAGGTATATTGGTCAAAGTTTCATGATTACCTTATCTCACGTGAATCGTTTACCTGTGACTATTCAATATCCTTATGAAAAATCGATCACATCGGAGCGTTTTCGTGGTCGAATCCATTTTGAATTTGATAAATGCATTGCTTGTGAAGTATGTGTTCGGGTATGCCCCATAGATCTACCCGTTGTTCATTGGAGATTGGAAACGGATATTAGAAAGAAACGATTGCTTAATTATAGTATTGATTTTGGAATCTGTATATTTTGTGGTAATTGTGTCGAGTATTGTCCAACAAACTGTTTATCAATGACTGAAGAATATGAACTTTCTACTTATGATCGTCACGAATTGAATTATAATCAAATTGCTTTGGGCCGGTTACCAATGTCAGTAATTGGAGATTACACAATTCGAACAATTACGAATTCGACTCCAATCAAAATAATCAGGGGTAAACCTCTTGATTCAAAAACGATTACCAATTACTAAGATTCCGTTTTGATCTAAAGTAAAGGAGTGAGGCTTCTTTCATTTTGCTAGGTCAGTAAATAACTATTGATTGGTGAGAATCAAGGCTTGATTTTGATTTAGAACGGATTCATAGATCTGTGATGATTTCAAAATATACAATTCCGAACTACTCTTTCAGATACAGTAGCGGGATTGATCCAATAACTGTATCTATATAAATCTACACCCCTTTAGGATTCAATTAGGAACGTATCATATACAAGAAAAAAATAAGGTAACCTCTTTTTTCTTGGATCGGTTAGTAAGTTTATGAAATATTTCGATTTATTTATCTCTTTTTTTACACATAATGGATTTACCTGGACCAATACATGATATTCTTTTAGTATTTCTGGGATCAGGTCTTATATTAGGAGGTCTGGGGGTGGTCTTACTTACCAACCCAATTTATTCTGCTTTTTCATTGGGACTGGTTCTTGTTTGTATATCCTTATTCCATATTCCATCTAACTCCTATTTTGTAGCTGCTGCACAACTCCTTATTTACGTAGGAGCTGTAAATGTTTTAATCCTATTTGCTGTGATGTTCATGAATGGTTCAGAATATTACAACGATTTCTATCTTTGGACCGTTGGGGATGGGGTCACTTCACTGGTTTGTACAAGTATTCTTTTTTCACTAATTACTACTATCTCGGATACGTCGTGGTACGGGATTGTTTGGACTACAAGATCAAATCAGATTATAGAGCAGGACCTAACAAGTAACGTTCAACAAATTGGGATTCATTTATCAACAGATTTTTACCTTCCATTTGAACTCATTTCTATAATTCTTTTAGTTGCTTTGATAGGTGCAATTGCTATGGCCCGGCAGTAAAGTAATTAAGTAATAAATACTTAGATCCAAAATAAAATAAATAAAGTCTTGTTTTGTTCTATGTTATCACATCCATTTTCCTTCAGTTCCATTTTCATATTCTATTGTTCATATATGAAATTGAAAGGGGTTTAGTTCGATCCATTACTAATACCTTACTTTGTTTCGTACTTAATTTATATTCTAATCAAATCGGTGAAATTTTTGTTCATATTGAAATGAATCAAGATTGATGAGGGGTTGGTCAATGATGACCGAACATGTACTTATTTTGAGTGCCTATTTATTTTCTATCGGTATTTATGGATTGATCACAAGTCGAAACATGGTTAGAGCACTTATGTGTC